TTTGGATTTTTGGATCTAGGGACATAGCTCTTAAAAAGGAAATGTACTTTTTTAAGTAATACACTGGTATTAGGTGGGTTGGGTGATTTAGTAATAGGAAAATTTTAGTCAAAAACCTTACTATCCTTTTAGCTAACTGTATCTTGTTTTTGGGGTTTGCCAGGATAAATGTGTGGTTAAGTAACTTTGGATATGTAAGGGGGGTAGGGGGGATATGTAAGGGGGGTAGGGGGGTTTGCGGATAAAAACCTAAATACTAGAAATAACGCGTATACGCGTATGCGTATGCGTGTACGTGTACGTGTGCGTATGCGTGTACGTGTACGTGTACGTGTACGTGTACGTGTACGTGTGCGTATGCGTGTACGTGTACGTGTACGTGTGCGTATGCGTATGCGTGTACGTGTGCGTATGCGTATGCGTATGCGTATGCGTGTACGTATGCGTATGCGTATGCGTATGCGTGACTGGGAAATGAGGCTTAAAAAAAACTATGTCCTGTGACCATTAACTAAAATACACCTTATGGTAAGCGTGTACGTGTACGTGTGCGTATGCGTATGCGTGTACGTGTGCGTATGCGTATGCGTGTACGNGCGTATGCGTGTGCGTGTACGTGTGCGTGTGCGTGTACGTGTGCGTATGCGTGTACGTGTACGTGTGCGTATGCGTATGCGTGTACGTGTACGACTATGTCCTGTGACCATTAACTAAAATACACCTTATGGTAAGTGAGCTCGGAGTTCATTTTCATGTTGGGTCTGGCTTCAATTATAATGACTGTATTAAGGTTGGTAACCCAGTTGAATCAGGCACCCCGAAAATTAAAAAATACCAAATGCATGACACCACAGTTATGTGTGAGCATGGGCTGATTAGTCATAAGTCCATCGAGATGTCTTATTTAAGAGGAAAGAATGGGCGAGTTTAGGTGAGATGGTCCTGAAGAAAGAACCAGATGCCAGGTATAGCTCAAGTATAGAAACCCCCACGATCGATGGGCCCGGAGCGAGAAGAGAGGTATAAAGTGGAAGTGTTGCTGGTTTCTCGAAGCTTGGTGATGATAGAAAGATAAGGGAGGTGATATGCATGGTGTTGAGGATAAGGGTGAAATGTTAGTTGGTTAAGGGATACATGTAAGGAAATAGGGCGCTGGCAAGGATATTTAATACTTGCTTATATGCATGTGGACAGTAGGTTAATGTATGATTAAACATAGAGTAATGTAAAGTATATAATGGTAATTGTTAAGTAATAATATGTATGTATTTAATATGGGGATATACAATTTATGCACGATATACATAGGCATAATATTAAGCAGGAAATAGTTTAAGTAGAATATCAGCTTTGGGAGTTGATGGTGGGGCTAATGCCTTTTTCCTGAAGTCCTAGGGAAGTTAACTTCCATTTGTGGTTTACAAGACCACTGTAATGCTTATACTACTAGGACTGATTGGTATCGTTATGAAGTTATCATTTTAGTAAGTGATTTTCGATGAGGCTGGCGATTGGTATAATGGCTAGGATTAATGTGAAATAAAGGATGGAAGCCAGTTGCCCAATAATAATGTATGGGTGTTCTACTGGTTGGCCCCCAATTCATGTCAAGGTTAATAGATCAGCTACTAAAACTCAGAATAGGAATTGGCTAATGGGTCGAAATATTAGACTTCGTTGTTTGGAAGTGTGCAGGAGTGGGAATATTACTAGGATTAAGATTGAGAGAATTAGGGCTAATACACCTCCTAGTTTATTAGGGATGGATCGAAGGATTGCATAAGCAAATAGGAAGTATCACTCTGGTTTAATATGGGGAGGGGTGTTTAGTGGGTTGGCAGGGGTGTAGTTGTCAGGGTCTCCTAGGAGGTCTGGTGAGAATAGAACTAGTAATAGGAGTAGGATTAGGATAGCGAACACTCCTAAAAGGTCTTTAATGGTGTAGTAGGGGTGGAATGGGATTTTATCGGAGTCTGAGATAAGTCCGGTGGGATTGTTTGATCCTGTTTCGTGTAGGAAAAGTAAGTGGACTATGGCTAGGGCTGCAATAATAAAAGGGAGAATAAAGTGAAAGGCGAAAAATCGGGTGAGTGTAGCTTTGTCAACAGAAAACCCTCCCCAGATTCATTCTACTAAGGTTGTTCCAATGTAAGGAATAGCGGATAGGAGGTTTGTGATTACGGTAGCCCCTCAGAAGGACATTTGCCCTCAAGGTAAGACATAGCCTATAAAGGCTGTGGCTATAGTTACAAAAAGGAGGGCTACTCCAATATTTCATGTTTCAAAAAATAAATATGAGCCATAGTAGATACCTCGGCCCACATGGATAAATAGGCAAATAAAGAATAAAGATGCTCCATTTGCATGGAGGTATCGGATTAGTCATCCGTAGTTTACGTCTCGGCAAATGTGTGTAACAGATGAGAAGGCTGTTGAAGTATCAGAGGTGTAGTGTATTGCTAGAAATAGGCCTGTTAAAATTTGAATACCTAGGCATAAACCCAAAAGAGAACCAAAATTTCATCATGATGAAATGTTAGATGGGGCTGGGAGGTCAACGAAAGAGTCATTAATAATTTTTAGTAGAGGGTGGGTTTTGCGAATGTTGGTCATTAGGTTCTTGTAGTTGAATAACAACAGTGATTTTTCATATCACTAGTCATGGTTTAAGGCCGTGCGAGAATTATGACATATTCAGTATACTTATTGAGTGTATTATTTGTGTTGGGGATGATTGGTGTTTCTTCTAAGCCATCCCCTATTTTTGGGGGTTTAGGCTTAATTATAAGTGGGGGAGTTGGGTGCGGAATTATTGTTAGTTCTGGGGGGTCATTTTTGGGTCTAATAGTGTTTTTGGTTTATTTAGGGGGTATATTGGTTGTATTTGGGTATACTACAGCCATGGCTATAGAGGAGTATCCTGAAAATTGGGGATCTAGCAGTGTGGTTTTAGGTGGAGTTGTGGTAGGAGTGCTTGTTGAGTTAGGGTTGGTTTTATGGGTATATATGGGATTAGGTGATGTGATGGGTGGTTTTAGTGAATGTGTGGTTGAATGAGGTTTAGGTGGAGCTATAGTTCGTGGGGATTATGCGGGCAGTTCTTTTTTGTATGGGTATGGTGGTTGATTAATGTTAATTAGTGTATGAGTTTTATTTATTAGTATTTTTATTGTTATTGAAATTGTCCGTGGGATTAGATTATAAGAGTAATACATAGTAATAATGTAATTAAGAAGGAGAGGAAATATAGTTTTAGTTGACCCTTTTGGTTTGAAAGTGTTATGGAAGCGGTTTTTTGAATGGTTGAGATGGTTTTTGGTAGAATGTTCTCGAGTCAGAAGAGGTCAAGGGAAATGGAAGAGAGATTTAAACTAGTGGTTAGGGTTGTGTGGGTAGGAGATCGGTGAATGATTGTGGGGAAAAATCCCAGGAGGTTAGAGAATTTGTGGGGTATGGTAGGTGAATTAAGTTTGAGTTTAGTGGTAAATGAGTTAAGCTCAAGGGCCATGATGAAGCCTAGAATTGTAACTGTAATTGCTGCTATTTTCAAATGGGTTGGTATGGTTAGGTCAGGGGTGAAGGTAGGGGGAATAAAATTAGTGATAATAAAACCTGCTAGGATGCTTCCTAGTGCGAGTCGTTTAATAGGGTTAATGAGTTGTGGATTATTTTCGTTAAGTATAATAAGTGATGGGAACCGGGGTTGTCCTAGTAATACGAAGAAAATAATTCGAGTGCTGTAAACAGCTGTTATTGAAGTTGCTATTAGTGTAGTTAAAAGGGCTCAGGCGTTTGTGTTAGATATATTTGCTGACTCAATAATTAGGTCTTTGGAGTAAAATCCTGTGAGGAAAGGTATACCTGTGAGGGCAAGGCTTCCAATAATAAGGGCCGAAGTGGTAAAGGGGAGGGTTTTATATAATCCTCCTATCTTGCGAATGTCTTGTTCGTCGTTGAGGCTATGAATAATTGATCCTGAGCATAGGAATAGTATGGCTTTGAAGAAGGCATGGGTACAAATGTGGAGGAATGCTAGGTGGGGTTGGTTAATTCCGATGGTTACTATCATTAGGCCCAGTTGACTCGAGGTTGAGAATGCGATGATTTTTTTAATATCATTTTGAGTTAGGGCACAAAGTGCTGTAAATAGGGTTGTGATAGCGCCTAGGCATAGGGTAAGGGTTTGGATTGTTGGGTTGGATTGGATGAGTGGGTGAAATCGGATAAGTAGGAATACTCCGGCAACGACTATTGTGCTAGAGTGAAGTAGTGCTGAGACTGGTGTGGGGCCTTCTATGGCTGAGGGGAGTCAAGGGTGGAGGCCAAATTGGGCTGATTTTCCTGTGGCTGCTAGGAGAAGTCCTAGAAGTGGTAGTATGTGGAGGTTAGATTGTAAGAGGATTTGTTGAATATCTCAAGAGTTGGAGTTTAGAAGGAATCAAGACATAGATAAGACAAAGCCAACATCTCCAATTCGATTATATAAAATGGCTTGGAGTGCTGCGGTGTTGGCATCAGCTCGTCCATATCATCATCCGATTAGGAGAAAAGATATGATTCCTACACCTTCTCAACCAATAAACAGTTGAAATAGGTTATTGGCTGTTACTAGGATTATTATAGTAACTAAGAATAGTAGTAGATATTTTAGAAATCGGTTAATGTAAGGGTCTGAATGTATATATCATAGTGAAAACTCTATAATTGATCACGTTACGTATAGGGCAATGGGGATAAATATTAGTGAAAAGAAGTCTATCTTGAAGCTTATTGTCAGTTTAAGTGTTTGAATAGTTATTCAATGTCAATTAGAGATAACGGTCTCTTGGTTATAGAATATTAGTGTTATGACTGGTAAGGTGCTTGTAAAGAATGCATATTGAACAGCTATTTTTACATAGTTTGGATAAGAGGGTTTATTGTATAATGAGGTAAGTGATATTATAAGGGGAATTAGGAGAATAGTTAGTGTGACTAGAATTGGGGTATGTAATAAGTTGATTACTTTTATTTGGAGTTGCACCAATTTTTTGGTTCCTAAGACCAACGGATTACTTCTATCCTTTAAAAGTCAAGAAAGCCGTAGTATTAGCTATGGAATAAAGAATTAGCAGTTCTTTTATCTTTCTTGGTAGGTAAGAAGAGTTTAGCTTGCTTTTTCTAGTTTCACAGACTAGTGTTTTATATTAAACTATACCTACAGTAAGTTATTCCAAGAATGATCGTAGGATTAATAGAGAGTAGTATAAGGGGAATTAAGTGTAGAGCTATGAGGGTATTTTCTCGGGTGTAAGATGATTTTAAGGTGAGAGTGTGGTAAGTGGTTTGTCCACGTTGGGTTATAATTAGTATATAAAGAGAGTATATTGCTGTAATAAGTATGTTTAGGCCAAGTAAAATTAATGTAAGGTTAGATCACGAGAATGAAGAGACAATGATTATTAATTCTCCAATTAAGTTAATGGATGGTGGGAGGGCAAGGTTGGCTAGGCTGGCGATAATTCATCATAATGTCATAAGTGGGAAGACGGTTTGTAGGCCTCGGGTTAGGATTATAGTTCGGCTATGAGTTCGTTCATAATTTGTGTTTGCCAGGCAAAAGAGTGTTGAGGATGTAAGTCCATGAGCAATTATTAAGGTGGTGGCTCCTATGAAGCTTCATGGGGTTTGAATTATTACAGCTAAAATAACTAAGGCCATGTGGCTTACTGATGAATATGCGATTAGTGATTTTAGGTCTGTTTGGCGTAGGCAGATTGAGCTTGTTATAATCATCCCTCATAGTGATAGTAAAATGAAAGGGTAAGCTATTGTTTTGGTCATGGGTTCAAGGATTAAAGTTATTCGTATTATTCCGTAGCCTCCTAGTTTCAATAAGACGGCGGCTAGGACCATGGAACCTGCGATTGGGGCTTCTACGTGGGCTTTTGGTAGTCACAGATGTAACCCATATAATGGTATTTTAACTATAAAGGCCATTATACATGCTAATCATAGCAGATTTGTTGATCAAGAAGTGTTAAGTGGCTTTGCCCAGTATTGGAGAATTATGAAGTTTAGGGATCCTAATGAGTTTTGAAGTGAAATTAGTGCAATCAGAAGTGGTAGTGAACCAAGTAATGTGTAGAAAAGAAAGTATGTTCCTGCATTTAGTCGTTCTGTTTGATTTCCTCATCGGGTAATAATAATAAGGGTTGGGATAAGTGTGGCTTCAAATATAATATAAAATAAGATTAGTTCTGATGCTGAGAAAGTTATGATTAGGAAGAGTTGGAGGATTACTAGTATTGAGATAAAGGTTTTTTTACGGGTTATCGATTCTGAGGCTAAGTGGTGTTGGCTTGCTATTAATATTAAAGGTAATAATCATGTAGTTAAAATTAATAGTGGGGTTGATAGAGCATCTGAGAAGAAAAGGAGGGAATGGGTGATAAATGGTTCTGAGTGTAAGGTGAGTAGGGAGAGGGAGATTAAGCTGATGAGGAAGCTATGCAGTGTTAAGTTGATTCAGATTAGTCGGCTTTTTGATAATCATGTGAGGGGTAAGAGTATAACAGTGGGGATTAAAATTTTTAGCATTGTAGAAGGTTAAGGTTGTGGACATAGTCTATTCCGTAGGTGTTGGATACTATTACAAGAAGGGAAAGACCAATTGCAGCCTCGCAGGCTGCAAATACTAGCAGAATAATGGGCAGAATTGTTAGGAGTGCAAAGTTTATGTTAAGAGATAAAGTGGTAGCTAGAATGAATAAGGATAATATCATACCTTCAAGACATAAGAGTGAGGATATTATATGTGAACGGTAAAGTAAGAGGCCTGTTAAGGAGATGAAAAATGCTAGGGTAATATTAAGGTGGAGTGTTGACATAGTTGGTAATTATGATAGATCATAATTTAATGAGTCGAAATCATTTGTTTTTATTAAACTAATTACCAATTCAGTTCATTCAAGGCCTTTTTGAACTCACTCATATGCTAAGCCTAAAGCTAGGGTGCTAATAAGGGTCAATGTAATGTAGAGTGTAAGGTTAAGGTTGGTTGTCTGTGTTGCTCATGGAAGTGGGAGGAGGAGGGCAATTTCTAGGTCAAAAAGGAGGAAAGTAATTGCTACTAGGAAAAATTTTATAGAAAATGGTAAGCGTGCGGATCCTATAGGGTCAAAACCACATTCATATGGAGTGGTTTTTTCAGTGTAAGTATTTAGTTGAGGGAGTCAGAATGCGATAGTAACCAGGAGGGATGCAATAAAGAGGCTGGTGCTTAGGGATAGTATTATGTTTATTATTCTTTTTCAGGTAAAACTGAAGCTAATTGATTGGAAGTCAACTGTACTAATTATACTAAAAGAATAAGATCCTCATCAATAGATTGATACATATAGGAAGAGTCATACTACGTCAACAAAATGTCAGTATCATGCAGCGGCTTCAAATCCAAAGTGATGATTAGATGTAAAGTGAAATTTAAGTTGGCGGAAGAAACAAACGGCTAGGAAAGTTGATCCAATAATAACATGTAGTCCGTGGAATCCTGTGGCTATGAAAAATGTAGAACCGTAAATCCCGTCAGAGATGGTAAATGAGGATTCGTAGTACTCTGAAGCTTGTAGTAGGGTAAAATACACACCTAGGGCAATGGTAATGAATAGGGCTTGGATTATGTGATTACGGTTTCCCTCTATTAAGCTATGGTGTGCTCAGGTAATAGTTACTCCGGAGGCTAGGAGAATTGCGGTGTTTAGTAGTGGGATTTCTAAAGGGTTTAATGGTGTAATGCCAGTTGGCGGTCAGCAGCTTCCTAGTTCGTGGGTGGGTGCTAAGCTAGAGTGGTAAAAAGCTCAGAAAAATCCTGCGAAGAAGAATACTTCTGATACGATGAATAAGACTATTCCGTATCGTAACCCTTTTTGCACAATTGGGGTATGATGGCCTTGGAATGTGCTTTCTCGGACAACATCTCGTCATCATTGATATATTGTCAGGGTGTTGGTTGTTAGTCCGATTAGCAGAAGAATTAGGGAGTTGAAGTGAAATCATATAACTAGGCCGGATGTCATTAGTAGGGCTGAGAGAGCTCCTGTTAATGGTCATGGGCTTGGGTTAACTATGTGATAAGCATGGGTTTGGTGTGTCATTAGGTATTATCATGTAAGTATAGGCTTACTAGTAGTGTGAATACATAGGCTTGAATTAGGGCTACTGCAAACTCTAAAATAGTTAATAAAATTAAAATGATAAATGTAATTATGGCTGTTGGCGTGCTGATAGAGAGTAAGACAAGGGTAGCTCCTCCAATGAGGTGAATGAGTAGGTGGCCAGCAGTAATATTAGCGGTGAGTCGTACGGCAAGTGCTATAGGTTGAATGAATAAGCTGATAGTTTCGATAATAATTAGTATAGGGATTAGAGGAAGAGGAGTACCTTGTGGTAAAAAATGGGCTAAAGAGGGTTTGGTTTTGTGTCGAAAGCCTAAGATTACTGCACCTGCTCATAATGGAATGGCTATCCCTAGGTTTATTGATAGTTGGGTAGTTGGGGTGAATGTGTGGGGTAATAGTCCTAGAAGGTTTGTTGAACCAATAAATAGGATTAGTGAAATAAGTATTAGGGATCATGTTCGGCCTTTAATGGACTGTATCATTATTATTTGTTTTAGGATTAGATTAACTAGTCATTGCTGGATTGTAATTCAGCGATTATTGATGAGGCGGTTTGGGGTTGGGAATAAGATGCTTGGAAAGGCAATTATTAGTACTACGATAGGTAGTCCTGCTATGGTTGGAATAATAAATGAGGCAAATAGATTTTCGTTCATTTTGTTTCTCAAGGGTTTGGAGTAATGCTTGATTTAAGAGTTTTAGGGGTAGGGTCTTGAGGATAAGTAATTTTTGCTAAGGTGATTTGAAATAAGATGAAGAGAGTCACTAATATGGACAAAATAGTAATAAATCATGGGGCGGTATCAAGTTGTGGCATGGTCATTAAGGGGGAGAATATTAGTCCCCGTCTTTAACTTAAAAGGTTAATGCTACAGTAGCTTCTTAATGATTTATAGAGTATAAGATCAATTATCAAAGTGTTTTAAGGGAACAATTTCTAATACAATTGGTATAAAGCTGTGATTAGAGCCGCAGATTTCTGAACATTGTCCATAGAAAAGACCAGGGCGTGAAGAGGATAATGTGGCTTGATTTAATCGGCCTGGGATTGCATCTGTTTTTATTCCTAATGCTGGCATGGCTCATGAGTGAAGAACATCCTCTGATGAGATCAACATGCGAATGGGGATGTCCATTGGGAGAACTAGTCGGTTGTCAACTTCTAGTAGACGTAAGCCACCTGGAGCTAGTTCATTTGTTGGAATTATATATGAATCAAAGCTTAAGTCTGTGTAATCTGTATATTCATAGCTTCAATATCATTGATGACCCATAGTTTTTACGGTTATAGCAGGGTTGTTAATTTCGTCTATCATATAAAGAATTCGTAGGGATGGGAGGGCAATAAGAATAAGAATAGCTGCTGGTAGAATGGTTCAGATCGTTTCTACTTCTTGAGCGTCTATCGTACTGGTATGGGTTAGTTTAGTAGTGAGTATTGCAGAGATGATATAAAGGACAAGAGAGCTAATTAAGAATACAATTATTAGGGTGTGATCATGAAAGTGTATCAGTTCCTCTATAATAGGTGAAGAGGCGTCTTGAAATCCTAGTTGAAATGGATATGCCATAGAGGTATATAAAGGTTAGTTTATATTTTAACTTTGACAAAGTTATGTAATGGTTATACTAATACCTCTAATTAAGAAAGTCGTAATGGATGCGTGGTTGGCTTGAAACCAATTATTGGGGGTTCGATTCCTTCCTTTCTTGTTAAGATTTGATGTATGTGGGTTCTTCAAATGTATGGTAAGGGGGAGGACATCCATTAATTCATTCAATATTAGTTGCGGTGAGTTCTACTGTGCTCACTTCTCGTTTTGAAGCGAATGCTTCTCACACGATAAATACTAGTAGGATTACAGCTACTATAGAAATAAAAGATCCTGTTGATGAGATTGTATTTCATAATGTATAAGCATCGGGATAATCTGAGTATCGACGTGGTATTCCTGATAGTCCTAGGAAATGTTGGGGGAAGAATGTGAGGTTGACCCCTACAAATATAATAGCAAATTGAATTTTTGCTCAAGTAGAGTTTAGCGTATAGCCTGTAAATAGTGGGAATCAGTGAACTAATCCTCCTATGATGGCGAATACGGCACCCATGGATAATACATAATGGAAATGAGCTACCACATAGTAGGTATCATGAAGAACAATGTCTAGTGAGGAATTAGCTAGGACAATTCCAGTTAGACCTCCAACTGTGAATAAGAAGATAAAACCAAGTGCTCATAGTATGGCTGGAGATCATTTGATATTACCTCCATGAAGGGTGGCCAGTCAGCTAAATACTTTTACTCCTGTTGGAATTGCAATAATTATTGTGGCGGAGGTAAAATAAGCTCGTGTATCTACGTCTATACCAACTGTAAATATATGGTGGGCTCAAACAATAAACCCTAGGAACCCGATTGATATTATTGCTCAGACTATTCCTATATAGCCAAATGGTTCTTTTTTTCCTGAGTAGTATGTAACAATGTGTGAAATTATTCCAAACCCTGGAAGAATCAGAATATAGACTTCCGGGTGACCAAAGAATCAGAATAAGTGTTGATAGAGAATCGGGTCCCCTCCTCCAGCCGGGTCGAAGAAAGTGGTGTTTAGGTTACGGTCTGTTAATAACATTGTAATGCCAGCAGCTAATACTGGGAGTGATAGTAAGAGTAATACCGCAGTAATTAGTACTGATCACACGAACAGGGGTGTTTGGTATTGGGTTATGGCAGGAGGTTTTATGTTAATAATAGTTGTAATAAAGTTAATGGCCCCAAGAATAGAGGATACCCCTGCTAAATGTAAGGAGAAGATTGTTATATCTACTGATGCTCCTGCGTGAGCTAGATTTCCGGCTAGTGGTGGATATACTGTTCATCCGGTTCCTGCACCAGCTTCTACTACAGAAGAAGCCATTAGGAGAAGGAAAGATGGGGGTAGGAGTCAAAAGCTTATATTATTTATACGAGGGAAGGCTATGTCAGGTGCTCCAATTATTAAGGGGACCAATCAATTGCCAAACCCACCAATTATAATTGGTATTACTATGAAGAAAATTATAACAAAGGCGTGGGCTGTTACGATGACGTTATAAATTTGATCATCACCTATTAGGGCCCCTGGTTGACCAAGTTCAGCTCGGATTAAGATACTTAGTGCGGTTCCTACTATTCCGGCTCAGGCACCAAAGATTAAGTATAATGTTCCGATGTCTTTATGATTAGTTGAAAATAGTCAGCGGTTAATGAACATAGGTAAAATGGCTGAGTAAGGCATTAGACTGTAAATCTAAAGACGAGACACAAGTCTCTTTTACCAAGCCTTGTGGTGTATTCATGTCGAATTGCAAATTCGAAGAAGCAGCTTCAATTCTGCCGGGGCTTCTCCCGCCTTTTTTCCCCCTCCGCAAAGGCGGGAGAAGTAGATTGAAGCCAGTTGTTTATGGTATTTAGCTGTTAACTAAAAGTTCGTGAGATAAAAGCTCATCAATCTAGAAGGGCTTAGCTTAATTTAAAGTGTCTGTTTTGCATACAGGAGATGTAGGATGAGGTCTTGCAGTCCTTACGTCAGGGGTTAAGAGAATTTACTTACTTAGAGCTTTGAAGGCTCTTGGTCTTGTTTAACCTAAACCCCTATTCAAAGATTAATATGATAGGTGTAAGAGGGAGGATGAGGTTTGAAACTACTACTAAGGGTGAGAGTAAAGGCAGGTGCAGTTGTTTGTTAAATAATGAGTAGAGTTTTGTATTATTAGAAGTGGGGAATAAAGTTAAGGCTGTAGAGTATGCTAGTCGTATGTAGAAATAAAGGTTAAGTAGAGCTATAATAGCTATTGCTAGTGGGATAACAATGTTATCGTTTTTGATAATTTCTTGAATAATTAGTCATTTTGGTGCGAATCCTGAAAAGGGAGGAAGGCCTCCTGTAGATATTAGGGTAGTTAATATTATTATTATAATAATAGGGGCTTTATTTCAGCTGGTGGCTAAAGCGAGTAAGGTTTTTGATTGATTAACTATAAGTAACATAAATAGGGTTAAGGTGAGAATGATATAGATGAATAGGTTAAGTAAGGTAATGGTTGGGTTATGGATGATGATGGTGGTGGTTATTCAGCCCATGTGAGCGATAGATGAGTAGGCCATGATTTTTCGTAGAAGGGTTTGGTTTAGACCTCCCCAACCTCCTACTAGGATTGAGGTTATAGCGGCGGCTAATAGAATATTGTAATTAATAGAAGGTGCGATTTGGTATAAAATTGATATTGGAGCAAGTTTTTGTCATGTTAATAGAATAGTGCCTGTTGATAGTGAGGAGCTTTGAAGAACTTCTGGTACTCAAAAGTGAAATGGGGCTATGCCTAGTTTTATGAGGATAGCAGTGAGTATAAGTAGGGAGGCAATTTGGTTGTTTAGGTTTAGTAGTGATCATTGCCCTGAGTAAATAAAGTTTATTATTGCGGCTATTATTAAGAGTATTGATGCGGAGGCTTGAGTGAGGAAATATTTTGTTGCTCCTTCAATTGATCGTGGGTTGTGGGGATTAATAATAAGTGGAATAATGGCGAAGAGGTTTATTTCTAATCCGAGTCATGCTGTTAATCAATGAGAACTAAATATAGTTAATAGTGATCCGGAAATTAGTGTAGTGAAAATTAGTGCAGTGGTAAGAGGGTTTATTAGTACGGGAAGGGTTAAAACCAACATTTTCGGGGTATGGGCCCGATAGCTTTATTAGCTGACCTTACTTATAGAATGTGGTGTAATGGTAGCACGAAGAATTTTGATTTCTTAGGTTTAGGTTCAAGTCCTAAGGTTCTAGAAATAAGAGGGTTTAAACCTCTTTGTTTTACTCTATCAAAGTAACTCTTTAATCAGACATATTTCTATGATTGAGGAGGAATGCAAGCTAGTATAATTGGAAGTGAAGTATATAATATGCACAGGGCAAGTGTAAGTGGCAGGAAGTTTTTTCATAGAAGGTGTATAAGTTGATCATATCGGAATCGAGGGTAAGATGCTCGGACTCACAGGAAGCAGGTAGTGAGGATAAGAGTTTTGATTATGAAGTTAATAGAGAAATATTCGGGAGTTAGTGGGTAGTGATTAGGACATAGAAATAAGGCTGTGGTTAGTGCATTTATTATAATAATATTTGCGTATTCTGCTAGGAAGAACAGGGCAAAGGGGCCTGCTGCATATTCTACGTTATAGCCTGAGACTAGTTCTGATTCACCTTCTGTTAGGTCAAAGGGGGCTCGATTGGTTTCTGCTAATGTGGAGATAAATCATATTATGGCTAATGGTCACATAGGCAGTAAAAGTCAGGTATATTCTTGGGTTGTGATAAGGCTTGAAAGTGTAAATGATCCACTGATAATGACAATTGGTAATAAGATTATGGCTAGGGAGACTTCATATGAAATGGTTTGGGCAACTGCTCGTAATGCTCCGATAAGTGCATATTTTGAATTTGAGGCTCAGCCTGATCATAAAAGGGAATATACTGCGAGACTCGATATTGCTAGTATAAATAGTAGGCCTAAGTTTATGTTAATTAAGGATATGGGTAGGGGTAGTGGGGTTCATATAATTAATGCAATAGTGAGAGCTAAAATTGGTGATATAATAAATAGTGAGATGGATGATGTGGATGGATACAGAGGTTCTTTAATAAATAATTTTACTGCGTCTGCAATAGGTTGTAAGAGGCCATAAGGCCCTACGATATTTGGACCTTTACGTAATTGTATGTAGCCTAGGACCTTGCGCTCAATTAGTGTTAAAAATGCTACTGCTAAAAGGATTGGTACTAAGAGGCATAGGAGGTTAATAAGATACATTGTTAAGAAGAGGAATTGAACCTCTGATTATAAAAGCTTAAGTTTTATGCAATTACCGGGCTCTGCCATCTTAACGTGCTCTGGTCTTGAGCTAAAATATTCCATGTTTATTAATTAAGATTATATCATTAATGTATATTGGAGCGCTTTGTGAAGTAGGCTCCACTTCTCTGATCCTTTCGTACTAGGAGAAGTTGGTTATAGATAGAAACCGACCTGGATTACTCCGGTCTGAACTCAGATCACGTAGGACTTTAATCGTTGAACAAACGAACCTTTAATAGCTGCTGCACCATTAGGATGTCCTGATCCAACATCGAGGTCGTAAACCCTATTGTCGATATGGACTCTTGAATAGGATTGCGCTGTTATCCCTAGGGTAACTTGTTCCGTTGATCGATATATCGGGTCAATTAGATTTGAAGCTTAGATGGGTTATATCATAGCCGGATATCTTTCGGAGGTTGATTTTTGCTCCGAGGTCACCCCAACCAAAATTTTTTATCTATAAAGTCAGGTGGTGTTCCTATTGGATAAATAGTGGGACTTTTAGATAAATAAATTAAAGCTCCATAGGGTCTTCTCGTCTTATATTTATATCTCCGCCTCTTCACGGAGGGGTCAATTTCACTGATTAGAAAAAGGAGACAGTTGAACTCTCGTCTTGCCATTCATACAAGTCCTTAATTAAAGAACAAATGATTATGCTACCTTTGCACGGTCAGAGTACCGCGGCCGTTTAACTAGTGTCACTGGGCAGGCAGTGCCTCTAATACTAGTAATGCTAGAGGTGATGTTTTTGGTAAACAGGCGGAGTTCATGTTTGCCGAGTTCCTTCTTTTTCTTTTAATCTTTCCATGTCGCGTTCCTGTGTTGGGTTAACGATTGTGGTTAACAGGGAAGGGTTTATGTGTGGGGTAAAACTGTTAGGTCGTTAACTATCAGTGGGCATCCGTTCTGATATAAGCTTACGCGTGGAGAAATAATTCTTGTTACTCATGCTAGCATTATTGCTTCTATATTTTAATAGAATAGTCCAATATTAGATAAGGGAGGTCGTTAATGCTTTTTGGGATTAATTAAGGTTTAATGGGTTGAGCTTTAACGCTTTCTTAATTGATGGCTGCTTTTAGGCCAACTATGTGTATTTGTAGTTCTTACTCTCCTTAGCAGGTTGTATCCTTTTTCAATAGAGCTGTCCCTCTATTGACTATCACTAAAGTCTACATTATAATTAGTGTTTTTGCAGGCAGGGCTTTAGGATGAACTAATATTCTTTTTTTGGACAACCAGCTATCTCCAGGCTCGTTTGGCTTTTCACCTCTACTTATAAATCATCTCACTATTTTGCCACATAGATGAGTTCATTCTGATAATTGTTCATAAGTAGCTCGTCTGGTTTCGGGGATTTTGGCTTCAGGTCTCTTTGTCAAAGAATTTTCTAGCTAGTCCATTATGCAAAAGGTAGGAGGGGTAATCTCTGCTGTTTTTTACTTTTAGTAATCTTTCATCTTTCCCTTGCGGTACTAACTCTATTGCTCCAGTTGCGACATTTCTATCTCCTATACTTTGTTTGGTTAATGTTTTATCTTAAATTTAGATTTAGTTTAATTTGGTTATATTGGGGCTAGGCCTAGTTCAAAGTGGTCATAATAATGAAATCTCCTGGGTGTAGGCCAGGTGCTTTAGTTTAAGCTACACTTTGGGTATTCCAAGCACACTTTCCAGTATGCTTACCTTGTTACGACTTGTCTCCTCTCATATTTGTTGTAATTAAATAGGGTTATAACTCTAAAATACTTGAGGAGGGTGACGGGCGGTGTGTGCGTGCTTCATGGCCAAATTCAGTCAAGCTCTTTATTCTTAACTTACTTCTAAATCCTCCTTTGTCTAGCAGTTTCATGCGCGAGTCCGTAATTGTTCTTATGTAGAAAATGTAGCCCATTATGCCCCATCACATGGGTTACACCTTGACCTAACGTTTTTGCGAGTGCGTTTAAGCTTACTACTGTTCCTTTTAAGGGTTTGCTGAAGATGGCGGTATATAGACTGGTTTAGCAAGTGATGGTAGGGTTTATCGGGGTTTATCGATTACGTAACAGGCTCCTCTAGGGGGTATAAAGCACCGCCAAGTCCTTTGAGTTTTAAGCGCTGGCTTGTAGTTCTCTGGCGGATAATTTTGTTACTAATTATCAAAGTTTACGGCTAGGCATAGTGGGGTATCTAATCCCAGTTTGTGTCTTAGCTATCGTGGGTTCATTATAGGTAAAGTTACGTTAGTAGTTGGTTTGCCTTAGATCTTTAGCTTTTTACGGCTGAGAGCTAGTTTAACTTTATTAATATGTTAAATGTTTAACCACACTTCACGCCGTTAAATTATTAATTTGGGTCAATCGTATGACCGCGGTGGCTGGCACGAGATTAACCAACCCTCTATCAGTATGGCTTAGTCAAACTTTCGTTTATTGCTTAATATTTACTACTGCTGTATCCCGTGGGGGTGTGGCTGAGCAAGATGTCTTGAGCTACTTATGAGTGTGCTTGATACCGGCTCCTTTGGAACGTTTGGTGTTGAACGAGTATAAGGGCATTTTCACTGGTTAGCGGATACTTGCATGTATAATCCTACTGACAACTAATAATAAGGCCAGGACCAAACCTTTATGTTTATGGAGTTAGTAAACTCATCTAAGCATTTTCAGTGCTTTGCTTTATGATTAAGCTACATTAAC